ATCAGAGGAATAATTGGGACTAGGGTCTCGAATTTATTAATAGAAGTATCTATTAGAAATGAATTCTCTAGCATTTGAATCCTTACCACCGAAGTGTTTAGTCGTACACTTGAAAGATAGCCCAGAAAATATAAGGAATGATTGTATAATTGGTTTATATGGATCCTGTCCGGTAGAGACCACAAGTAAAAATGACATTGCCAAAAATGGACAAGGTGAGATTTCCATTTCTTCATCAGAAGATGAGTCCCCTTTGAAGCCAGAATGGATTTTCCTTGATATCTGACATAATGCATGAAAGGGTCCTTGAACAACCATAGGGTCTTCTGAAAATCATTACGAAGCACTACTACAAGATGTTCTATTTTTCCATAGAAATGTGTTCGCTCAAGAAAAGTTCCAGAGGATGTTGATCGTAAATGAGAAGATTGTTTACGGAGAAACACTAATACGGATTCACATTCATATACATGAGAATTATATAGTAACAAGAAGAATCTTTGATTCTCTTTTGAAAAAAGAGAAATGGATTTCTTTGGAGTAATGAGACTATTCGAATTACGATACTCGTGGAGAAAGAATCGCAATAAATGCAAAGAGGGGGCATCTTGTATCCAGCAGTGAAGGGTTTGAACCAAGATTTCCAGATGGATGGGATGAGGTATTAGTATATCTGACACATGATTTAAATGTGATAATTTGTCCTCGAAAAAGGGAAATATTGAATGAATAGATCGTAAATTATGAGATTTTGCTATTTCTTTTTCTTCTAGAGAAGATACTAATCGCAGCGAGAATGGAATTTCCATAATGACTGCAAAACCCTCTGATACCATTTGAAAATCAAAATTCTTGTTGTGCCCAACGAATCTATTTTCGTTGGAATCATTAACCGAACCAATCAAATGATTCTGTTGATGCATTCGAATAATTAAACGTTTCACAATTAGTGAACTGGATTTATTGTCATAACCGAAATTTTCCATAGGTTCGTAAAAAATCGATCCATTTAAACCATGATCATGAGCAAGTGCGTAGATATACTCCTGAAATAGAAGCGGATATAGGAAGTGTTGTTGCCTAGATCTATCTATTTCTAAATATCCTTGTAATTCCTCCATTTGAAATTATACAAAGGCACGGGGGATTTCTTGGGTTATCAAATGATACATAGTGCGATACGGTCAGAACAGGGTATATAGTAAGAAAAGAATAGATACCCCGGAGACGGGGAGTCCAATGAACGGATCCTCTCTCTTTCCATCCAATTTGTTTGTGTTCGTTATAGTTACAATAGATGGTTAGAAATCCTTTATTTTTGCAACCCGATCGCTCTTTTGACTTTGGAAGAAATTCTCTTTATCAGTATACCGTTTCTTCTACACATTCGTCTCCACTCCATAATAGAGAAAGAATAGTTAATAGTTAGGATTCATGAAAAAAAAAAGGAATCGATGATCCACTCACAGGAGAACCCTTTCCCGCATCAGGCACTAATCTATTTTTAACGTCTAATTAGATCGGGTAATCATTCGAATTATGAACCGAGCTCGTTGCTTTTGGTTTCCTTATAATTGGAGCCATTAGGGCTCTATCCATTTATTCACTCGACCAAACTGTGAATTGATTTGGTACCGTTCCAAGAATCAAAACAAGATTTTCTACCGAGCCAGGAAGTATTCTCAAAGTTCTCCATTGATACGACATGCTGTTTTTTCCATTCATTCCCTTTCAGGATCAGTCGTGGTCTTACAAACCATACCAATGGTATGGACGAATCTGTTGCTTCATCCAAATGTGTAAAAGATCCTAGCCGCACTTAAAAGCCGAGTACTCTACCGTTGAGTTAGCAACCCGTAGAAATATGGTGTGTAGATACGATCGGAATCAAAAAAATAAATAAATAAATAAAGAGATTGGATTGCCCTACCCCATCAAAACATTGAACTAGCAACAAATCTAAAATAAACATTTGATGATCAATTATGAACATCAAAATGTTCAGATCAGATTCAAATACAACGGATTCACGGATAAATATAGATAGATGTAAAAATTTGTGGACCCTCCTGTTTTGATCATTTTTTTTTTTTCATTATCTTAAGAAGATACTTCTTGTGTCACAGTGAATCCGGCGAACCTAGTGAAGTAAAGAAACAAACTTATGGGACGTAGATAAATAGATCTATTTATCCACGATCGAATTATATTTGATCGATACACCATTGTCAATATAAATTGAATTTTGAGAAAAAAAAATGAAATAAAGAAAATAAAGACTTGTGTTGGATTGGCACTACATAGATAAGAAATGAAGTGTGTGGGGGGGAATAAATAAAGAAGAAGTAGGAAAAAAATCTCTGGTTTTCAATAGAAGTACAAACAATAGCAAGATTGATCCCTTATTTATTCGTAGAGTCCCAACGAAAACCATCTGATTGATGGCAATCCCCTCAATTGCCAGTTATTTCACTCAATCTTTTTTTCTATTTCATAAATTTTATTTCGTTTTATTAATTCTAAGTTCCTTAAATACTTCCGCTTTCTTTGAAATATCATGAACAGTTCCTGTAGGTTGAGCGCCTTTTTCAAGGAAATATAGAATAGCAGGAACATTTGAATAAGTTTGGTTCTTTATCGGATCGTAAAAACCCACTTTACGAAGATCTCTTCCTTCTCTTCGGGATCGAACATCAATTGCAACGATTCGATAGATGGCTCATTGGGATAGATATAGATGAACAATGCCCCCCCTAGAAACGTATAGGAGGTTTTCTCCTCGTACGGCTCGAGAAAGAATGATTCGAATTTATGTATTGTATATAGTGGCAAATGGATCCATAAAATCATCAATTAGATTAGGATTTGAGTCGTTTCTTTTTTGGAAGGAATAAAAAAAAAAAGAAATCTCATTCGTACTCATAACTCAAGTTGGGTAATTCTCAAAGAACTCGAAGGGAAATCCTTAGACATTTATTGAGCCGTCTCTAACCTCTTTTGTTTGTCTCGTCTAGAATCGATTTTCTTTTCTCATTCTGATCTAGTTATTGAGACAATTGAAAATGGCGTTTCCTTGTTCCGGTATCCTTTATCTTTGCTTTGAATCATTGGGTTTAGACATTACTTCGGTGATCCTTAATTGTTTCAAAATGGCAGCAACATACCTTTTGTTCTTTCTATTGAAGAATCATACAAATGGTTGATTCCCCTGTGATACACTTTTGATCGAAATAGTTTTACCAATTCCGACAAATTTTCCTTTTTTTGCTTTTTTATTTGAAACTTGTTCGAATTTGCGATTTCTATATCGAAGATATACTTACGAAGTTGTTCCAACTTATTGACTGGTACTAACCCTAGATCCTTCCCTCTGATAAATGAATCAAGAATTTATGCTCGAGCTCCATCATGTACTATTTACAACCCCCCCAAATGGGGTCCTGGTGGCACAGAACAAACTATGTCGAGCCAAGAGCATCTTCATTGATATATAAAAAAATGGTGGATGCAAGAATCCACAGCCGATCATGTCCTTCAAGTCGCACGTTGCTTTCTACCACATCGTTTCAAACGAAGTTTTACCATAACATTCCTCTAATTTGGACCGGTATGGAATTGATTCAATATGGAATCATGAATAGTCATTGGCTCCATCGGTGCATAGTAGCCCATACTTTATTTTTATATATGTATGAATAGGTATTTCTCTGGGGAAATCTCAGCAAAAAGCCAAATTAACCCATATTCTGTTATAGGAATGAAACACATTTATAAAAAACACGAAGAAATGAGTTGCTTAACACTTATTTACATCTACATCTTCAACATATTGTTATATTGTTCGGGACGATCAATCATATGAAAGATCCAATTCCAATTCTTTCTCGAACAACTAAACTAAAGACGAGTCTTTAATTCGATTACCAATACTGGAATTACCAATACTGGAAAAAAATAAAATGAGTCATTAACCAAATAAGCTATTCTAATGACCCGGAAAAGTCGCAAGTGACTCAATAGGATAGATTCACCAATCTCACACTTCTTCGAATAGCGAGGATTTATAAGGTAAGGAATCATAAAAAATAAAATGGTTTCAAGAATTTCCTACTTCGACATCATTATCATTACTATAAATAAGTTTTCCTGTAAAGACTGAATTTAATTTGATCTCTAAATCAATCAAATCAACAAGTCGGCACAATCACAACGAGTAACTAAAAAGTTTAGCAGATATCTCATTGATTAAAGAGACGCGAATTCGATCATCATAAGAGAAATCCATGTTTCTTTTCCAATTGAATCATCAATGATTTAAATCAGATGGATGGGTCGAGAAAAAAATCCAATTTAGTTGTTTTCATGGGGATGGATAGAAAAGAGCTCATGGAAGATAAGATTAAGGTCGCTATTCTTTCATCTGATTGAGAAAATCCAAATCGTAGGAGTATGACCTTTCCGTATCCATCAGATACACCGAACAATTGTCACCGGGGGTCATCGTGTATATTTAAGAGATCACAAACCTTTTTCACCGAAACCGAAATACCGGTGTCACTGAAATAGAACAATAAAACTACATATGGGCATGGTTCATTTTCTACGGATTTTGCTTTATTTCAGGTTCAGAAATTTTTCCATTTCCATAATCCATAAAGATAAACTAAAGTGAATGGAATCTATGAATCCCCCCCCCCATCGTTACATTGATTTCCAATTATTCATTGGAGCCTGATGCAAAATAAAAGCAATTAAGTCCAAAGAAAATACATCTGTTCCGTATTGAACTTTATTGTTTGTTAATGAGATCCGGATGACACAGATATTGATTGAAATTGATACCTTCCTTTGCTAATTAACTCGTATCTACACGAATTCTATGGGGATCATGAATCATACTCAAAGCCAATCAAAAAAAGATCCTCTTATGGGATGCTATACCATCTTGTATAGGTACAAAGCCGAATGGGTCCAGATTAATTCGTTGTTTCTATTTTATTTTTATTTTGCCCCACCCCAGTCTTAGGAGCTTTAATCCCAGTGATGGAATTAGTACCAAGAACTCCTCCTGTTTAGAATTCAGGATCCACATAAAATTAGTCATTTACCCCTATTTACTTTACCTTTCTTCCGCATGTCGACTCAGAATGCATCATGTGGGAATCCAAATTTGATAAATAGGGGGCATAAAGTTTCTCTAAATGACTAACTAACTTCAATATGAATATGATCGGGGGGGAGACGGGCATACGCTGAATGGCCACCCAATCTTTTTTTTTTTGAATGGAACTTTGATCTTTGTTCCCATCCTACCTATATCAAAAAGATATTTATTTCCATCCACGTGTCATTGACACTCGATTCTGTTTCTGTTTGTGAGAAACAGAAACAGGATCGAAAGGTAGGATATGATTCTTCTCTGAATCGTTAGAAATCAGAAAGTAAAGATTGGATCACATTGTATCCAACATTACACTCTTAAACAGAGGATTGTTTAAGAAAAGAGCACAATCTTTGTTCTGATAGAATCGGTCTGGGACGGAAGGATTCGAACCTCCGAGTAACGGGACCAAAACCCGTTGCCTTACCGCTTGGCCACGCCCCATTGAGATTTCTATTTGACACTAATAACACTAATATGGATATTGGTTGTTCGTCAATTCCAGCCCAAATGTCTATGGAATAGGTTGTTGCTAGGATTCGACACGTGTAGATGTAGAATCAAAAGAAATTCATTGATCATTATCTATAATTCAATTAAGATATTGTATGAAAGTATGATTCCTTCTATTCTCATTTGAGAATTGAAGGATTTTTGATTGGGGGAGTTCAAAGAAAAAGAAGGATTTTTTGTTTGGCCTATCTTCTCTTCTTTCTTCATTTTTCCCCAACTCACTAATAATGAAATTCTCCACAAGAGCGAAATTTTTGTTATGCTTAATATCTTTAGTTTGATCTGTATCTGTATTAATTCTGCCCTTCATTCGAGTAGCTTTTTCTTCGCCAAATTGCCCGAGGCTTATGCTTTTTTCAATCCAATCGTAGATGTTATGCCAGTCATACCTGTACTCTTTTTTCTCTTAGCCCTTGTTTGGCAAGCTGCTGTAAGTTTTCGATGAGATCTTTAATACTGTCCTAGAAACATTCATGATTGATTCGCTAAAAAAGGAAAAATTCTATTCTAACAATTGATAAGATCAGATAAGTCTTACATTATGAACTCTCGGTTCAAACATTGAAATTCTTTTGGATAGCCGCGATGAATCTGGATCACCTCATTTTCTAATTCTGACTTTCCGGAGGTCAAAGACCTTATGTATGGTCCCTCACAATACCTAATTGTGGGTATGAAAGATCATTTTGGTAACGAAGGAATCAGAATCTTATTACAAATGAATTCCTGCAAATTCCTTTCTTTTCTAGAAACCACTCCATTTCTTGGTGTCAAAATGGGATATGTGGTACAAAAATAGAGAATCTATTCCCTTATTTCCCCCAAAAATGATCTTGGAGATTGTGTAATGCTTACTCTCAAACTCTTCGTTTACACAGTAGTGATATTCTTTGTTTCTCTCTTCATCTTCGGATTCCTATCTAATGATCCAGGACGTAATCCTGGACGCGAGGAATAAAATAAAAAAATCAGAAGTTTTTCGTTGCTTGATTTCTGAATTTTCTTATGATTTTCTCTATTCCATACATTTAACTAAGATAACAAGGGCTCGAGATTTTTTCGAATTCGAAAGATAACTCTCAAGTGATCAGAGGGAACGGAGAGAGAGGGATTCGAACCCTCGGTACGAATAACTCGTACAACGGATTAGCAATCCGTCGCTTTAGTCCACTCAGCCATCTCTCCCAATTACAAAAGGATAATTCATATGTGACGCGTGAAGTAAAGATTGATAAAAGTCTTTCTTTATCTTTCTTTTCTTTATTCTATATATATACGAATTTTATCAGCAATTGCATTTAGATAAGGATTCGAAACAGATATCTCCAATAGAAAGAGTACCTCTTTGATTTCGTACGAAAGGTTCTTTTATTCCCCCGGCCTGGCCAGTACCTATACCTAGCCAGGCCATTCCTTGTTTTGTTCCAATGAATCATAGATCAAATGATTTATCTGATTTGAAAACGAAAATACTTGTTATTGAAGCAGCAAGAAGGGCTATTTCCATTCCTATGACAGGAGTGTCATTTCTTATTATTCTTTGTTTTTCCTTTTATCGATTGACTTACTTTACTGGAATAAAAAAAAATGGAGCTATGGATTCTTGCACAATTCAACTTATTTTTATGTTCCGACTTCAATGGCTCTTTCGGGCCGGAACTGTCAGTAACGATTCCCCCAGCAAAAGAAAAGATATAACTTGTTATTTAAATGAACCTTCTTCTCCTATTTCATTAAGTCCCCCGTCGGAACACGTCAGCACTCACTCCAATTTTCATGATTCTGATCCTATCTTGATTACGTCTCACTCCCTTGTTCGACAAATG